AATCCATAACGATCAAAGTCGAATCGTGATCCTATTAATGAAGCAAATTCAATGAAGCAACAACTAGTACCATAGAGAAGCGGCCATAAACTGGATAGTCTTGACCAATTTGAAAGATCATTTAATGTAGTTGAAATAACTGAATTTTTGGTTGTTCGATCAAGTAAGGAAAACTCAATGGAATTCATAACTGTTTCAATGTTTTTTTTTTATTTTTTAATTATCTAAATAGTCAAGAATTAAGACCATTCTAATGCCCCCTTTCGCCATGCATAAACTGAACCAATAATTAGGATAAGCACGAATATAAAAGCTTCAATAAATACGGATACCCCCAATACATCGAAACTCATTGCCCATGGATAAAGAAAAACCGTTTCAACATCAAAAACAACAAAAAGGAGAGCAAACATATAATAACGGATTCGAAATTGTAACCAAGCATCGCCTATTGGTTCTATTCCCGATTCATAACTAGAAAGTTTCTCTGGTCTTTTGCTAATCGGGGCTAAAAATCCAGAAATTAGAAATGCCAAAATAGGAATAAAACTTGATATTATTAGAAATGCCCAAAAAATATCATATTCATAAAGCAGAAACATAAACGTACTCCTATGAATGTGGAAAATATACTGTATTAGTATTAATTATTAGTCGATTTGAATGAAAATTTGAGAATTGAGAATTATTACTATATTTCTATTATTTTTCTTTATTTTTTAATATTCATTCATTAATGAATATATAATATAAATTAATATAATCTAAATAGAAATGCTTTCTAAAAAAAAATTAGACTAATATCTGAATATACTAATATTAGTATTATTTTATTTTTATCGTAATATATTCTTATAATATATTCTTATAGAAATTCACATAGACATAGAAATTTACAAATTCCTTCTATTCTATTACTAATACTATATACTAATATTTAGCATAAGGATTAGTAATGAGAGGTATTCGATACTAAATATTATTAGTGTCTGTAGAAATATTAGGGCTATACGGATTCGAACCGTAGACCTTCTCGGTAAAACAGATCAAACTGATTATTATCGAAATGATTTGAATTGTTTTTAAAAACCCAACGTGCGCTTTTTTTTTTTTTGCATTGAGCTTTTTCATTAACTGATAGAAATTTCAGTTAGTCCACCATCTTTTTTCTTGACAGAAAGAATCAAGATATGATTCCTTGTGCTCATGTTTTTTATTTAGATTACAATCTAAGAGCACTACCAAAGTGTTTCAAAGAAGGGTTATCCTGACATAGGTTTGCTTCTAGCCTCGATCAACTTAAGTTAAATGGACTCTCTATCTACCTACTAAAATTAAAGTATCAAATAGGAAATGAAACTTCATACACCTTAAAGTTCATAAGATAGGAAGAAAAGAGAATTTTTTTGAGGTTCCTATACCCATTAGGCCTAGCATTGAAGAGAAATGGGTATTTACCTTATCAATATCTCAAATCAATGATGGATTCTATATGTCTAAATCCTTTGTCAGGCTATTGTTCTTTTGTTTTGTTGTTCCTAAAAATGGAGTAAGACACCGATTTTTAAACTCTTTTTATTCTAAGACGGACTTCTCTGAAAAAAAAACATTGGCGCGTGTGTAAACGAGGTGCTCTACCTAACTGAGCTATAGCCCTTGTGCTTTTGATATATATTTTATCATATTATGTAGATCATTTCTTGTCAAGATGAATATTACATGATCCAATCCTTTGGATTGATATTGCGTTGATATTGCTTATAAGTAATATTAGATTTATAATCTATTGATCTGATAGATAGGTATCATTTTTCTATTGGGGGTGATATTGGGGTGATAAATGACCTACTTAACTCAGTGGTTAGAGTATTGCTTTCATACGGCGGGAGTCATTGGTTCAAATCCAATAGTAGGTAAGGTATAGTTCGAACTTATTAGATACCAGAGTCAATGGTATCTAATAAGTTTTTCTACTCACCTTTTTTTTTCAATTTTTGAATTATTCGGACGCACCAACTTTTTACGAAATCATATTGATAGCCTCTACTCGTGTCCTAGCTCGTCTGAGAGCTAGATTTGCCTCAATTGTTTGTCTCTTGCCTTCAGCTTTATTCAAATTAGCTTCTGCTATTTCAAGAGTTTGCTGTGCTTCTTGTGGATCAATGTCATTACCCTTCTCCGCATCACTTACTAAAACAGTGATCTGATTATTGCCTATTCTAGCAAAACCGCCCATCAGAGCCATCGTTAACCACTGGTCATTAAGGCGTATTCTCAAAATACCTATATCTATAGCTGTGGCAATAGGCGCATGATTTGGTAATACTCCAATTTGTCCGCTATTTGTAGGTAAAATGATTTCCTTCACTTCTGAATCCCAAACAATTCGATTGGGGGTCAGTACACAAAGATTTAAAGTCATTTCTTTAATTTGTTCTCCATTTCTAATCTAAGTTTGTAGCCTTCGCAGTAGCTTCATCGATATTACCTACCAAGTAAA